GTCGAGGGAATTGCGCGCATAGAAATTAGAAAAAGAATTGATCTGATTCAAGTCATAATCTATATGGGATTCCCAAAGTTATTAATAGAGGATGGGGCACGAAGAATCCAAGAATTACAAATGAATGTACAAAAAGAACTTAACTGTGTGAACCAAAAAATCAACATTACTATTACAAGAATTACAAATCCTTACGGACACCCTAATATTCTTGCAGAATTTATAGCCGGGCAATTAAAGAATAGAGTTTCTTTTCGCAAAGCAATGAAAAAAGCTATAGAATTAACCGAACAGGCGAATACAAAAGGAATTCAAGTACAAATTGCAGGGCGCATCGACGGAAAAGAAATTGCACGTGTCGAATGGATCAGAGAAGGTAGGGTTCCTCGACAAACCATTCGGGCTAAAATGGATTATTGTTCCTATACAGTCGAAACGATCTATGGGGTATTGGGCATTAAAATTTGGATATTTAGAGAGGATGAATAAAAATACTTTACTTGTCTTTATTCTTTATGCTATATCCATAGATAAAAAAATCCAATAAAAAAACTCTTTCATTTCATTCTTTTTTTTTCTTAAATCAAAAAAATGAGCAATTCTATAGGGTTGAATAAAAATTTGATTGATCATTTTATCTAATTGCTATGCTTAGTGTGTGACTCGTTGGTTTTTTTAGAGGATAGGATTCGAAAAAACGAACCAACCCCTACTATGAACTAATAACCAACTCATCGCTTTGCATTATCTGGGTACAAAAAATAAGTCAAGATATGATATATTGATCATATCATTGTAGCAACTGAAATATTTCTTGCATAAACAAAAGAAAAACCAATCTAATTGGGATATAAAGTATGCAGATAAAAGGAAGGTTGATAGAAAGAAAGAAAAAGAGTATCGATGGTATATGATTCCAATATATGTAAGGTTTATGAGTCATCTCATAAAAAAAGGCAGTGTAATAAAGCACCAATACGGATTTATCTAATTATGGATGAATCGATTCATTCATAGAATCAAAATCAAGAGCCCCAAGCCAATAAAAACTGAGAAGATTGACTCAAGAGCAAATTTTTTGAGGGGCTCCGTTGTAGAATTCAAACCTAACCATTAATTGAGAAACGATGGGAACGACGGAACCTGTGAATACATAGGATTTCATTGAAAAACGAATCCTAATAATTCATTGGGTGGGATGGCGGAACGAACCCGGGATTAATTCATTTAATCCGAGAAGTCATGAGCTAACCCGACAACTGAAATAGATATTGAAAGAGGAAATATTCGCCCGCGAAGGTTTTGCGTAAATTACTATTACTTTAGATTCCTATTACTTACTTTGCTTTACTCAATTTTATTCGATCCTTTTCTTAATATAATCAAAGAAAAAACAAAATAAATAAAAAATGGTTTAGTTTCTAAATAAATAGAATGAAGAAATCATTATCTAGAAATAGAATACAAATACATGGTTAAGATAGATCCAACCAAGATATAAAAATGGATAATTGATTAATTGAAATCTCAAAGAATCCATGATTCCGTATATTTTCATAAAAAAATCGGCGTCGTTTCATTCGCGAGGAGCCGGATGAGAGGAAACTCTCGTGTCCGGTTCTGTAGTAGAGATGGAATAGAAAAAGAACCATCAACTATAACCCCAAAAGAACCAGATTTCGTAAACAACATAGAGGAAGAATGAAAGGAATATCTTATCGAGGCAGTCATATTTGTTTCGGTAAATATGCTCTTCAGGCACTTGAACCCGCTTGGATCACATCTAGGCAAATAGAAGCAGGACGACGAGCAATGACACGAAATGTGCGTCGCGGGGGACAAATATGGGTACGTATATTTCCAGACAAACCAGTTACGTTAAGACCTACGGAAACACGTATGGGTTCGGGTAAAGGATCTCCCGAATATTGGGTAGCTGTCGTTAAACCAGGTAGAATACTTTATGAAATGAGTGGAGTAGCAGAAAATATAGCTAAAAAGGCTATTTCAATAGCGGCGTCAAAAATGCCTATACGAACTCAATTTATTATTTCGGGATAGGAACGTAGAACCAAAGAAAAGAAGTCTTTGGGATAAAAAAACAATTGTGGGTTTCTTTTGGACAAAAATATTTCTTTTTTTTTTTTACTTCGCCTTTTGCTTTGCATTAAAAGAACAGATTCAAAAATGATATGATTCAAACTCAAACCCATTTGAATGTAGCAGATAACAGCGGGGCTCGAGAATTGATGTGTATTCGAATCCTAGGAGCTAGTAATCGCCGATATGCTCATATTGGTGACATTATTGTTGCTGTGATCAAGGAAGCATTACCGAACACACCTCTAGAAAGATCCGAAGTGATCAGAGCTGTAATTGTACGTACTTGTAAAGAACTGAAACGTGACAACGGTATGATAATAAGGTATGATGATAATGCTGCAGTTGTCATTGATCAAGAAAGAAATCCAAAAGGAACTCGAGTTTTTGGCGCGATTGCCCGAGAATTGAGACAGTTAAATTTCACGAAAATAGTTTCATTAGCACCTGAAGTATTATAGGATGACATCATACCTAATAGAGTTCTATCATACTATAGTAGTTGAATGAACTAGCTTGATTAGTGGATTAGATTGTATCTGACGCATATCATCCCTTCATTTTTTTTATATCAATTATTTATATATATAGTATAGTAATATAAATTCCTATAATTAATAGGAAAAAAATGTAGAAACTAGAAAAGAAAGGAAAAATTATAGGAATTATTTATAGGAATTACTAGTTTTTTTATTTTATTCAATAAAATAAAAAATTAAGAAATTAATTTCAAAAATTGAAAAGCATGTTGATTAGATCAAAAAGGGGAGGCAACAAAAATTTGTATTTATCATGGGTAGGGACACTATTGCTGACATAATAACTTCTATACGAAATGCTGACATGAATAGAAAAGGGACGGTTCAAATATCATCTACTACCATCACGGAAAACATTGTTAAAATACTTTTACGAGAGGGTTTTCTCGAAAATGCGAGAAAGCATCAGGAAAACAACAAATATTTTTTGGTTTTAACCCTACGGCATAGAAGGAATAGAAAAGGACCCTATCCAACTATTTTAAATTTAAAACGGATCAGTAGGCCTGGCCTACGAATATATTCTAACTATCAACGAATTCCTAGAATTTTAGGCGGGATGGGGATTGTAATTCTTTCTACTTCTCGAGGTATAATGACAGACCGAGAGGCTCGACTAGAAGGAATTGGCGGAGAAATCTTGTGTTATATATGGTAATCCTTCCAATATCTGGATCTAGAATTGACTAGTTGTCAAAACAAAAGAAAAAAGAACGGGTTAATTCCTTTTACATTATTTGATACTTCTAGGGGTTTTACCTAGAACGAAAAGAACCCAAAATTGAAAATTGATTCATCAAGGTTTAATTGCTGAGTCACTTCTGAATAGTATGCTCAGGGTTTGTTTAGATAATGAAGATCTAATTCTAGGTTTTATTTCATGAAAGATCCGACGAAGTTTTCGTTTTATACGTATACTATCAGGCGAGAAAGTCAAAATTGAAATAAGTCGTTATGATTCAACCAGAGGACGTCTAATTTTTAGACTCCGTAACAAGGATTCAAATGATTAGGCGGTTTTTTCAACTTGAGCATTTCCTTGAGGGGGATACAATTCGGGGTTCAAAGTTTCTTGAAACTTATTCTCTTCAAATAAGTATACTTCAGAATGAAGTTTAGGAATGACAACTATGAAAATAAGGGCCTCTGTTCGTAAAATTTGTGAAAAATGTCGACTGATCCGTAGGAGAGGACGAATTATAGTAATTTGTTCCAATCCGAGACATAAACAAAGACAAGGATAATCTTTTGAAAAGGGACTCTCTAACGTAAAGGACCAAATGCAAAAAATGGGATCTGATCTGTTTTGACATGAAATGTTTGACATGAAATGGATATATCCATAATATCTCTAATTTCTATTTATGAGATGATAAAGTATGGCAAAATCTATACCAAGAACTGGTTCACGTAGGAATGTCCGGATTGGGTCACGTAAGAGTACACATAGAATAGCAAAGGGAGTTATTCATGTTCAAGCAAGTTTCAACAATACCATTGTAACTGTTACAGATGTACGGGGTCGGGTAATTTCTTGGGCCTCCGCCGGTACTTGTGGATTCAAAGGTACAAGAAGAGGAACTCCATTTGCTGCTCAAACCGCAGCAGGAAATGCTATTCGGACAGTCGTAGATCAAGGTATGCAACGAGCAGAAGTCATGATAAAGGGTCCCGGTCTCGGAAGAGATGCAGCATTACGAGCTATTCGTAGAAGTGGGATACTATTAAGTTTTGTACGTGATGTCACCCCTATGCCACATAATGGATGTAGACCCCCTAAAAAAAGACGTGTGTAGAAATCAAAATGAAAGAGATTTCAAGAGAAATAAACAATTCAATGAGCTGATCAAATAATATTAATATGGTTCGAGAGAAAGTAAGAGTATCTACTCGGACACTACAGTGGAAGTGTATTGAATCAAGAGCAGATAGTAAGCGTCTTTATTATGGACGCTTTATTCTCTCTCCACTTATGAAAGGGCAAGCCGATACAATAGGCATTGCGATGCGAAGAGCTTTGCTTGGGGAAATAGAAGGAACATGTATCACCCGTGCAAAATTTGAAAAAATACCACATGAATATTCTACTATATTAGGTATTCAAGAATCAGTCTATGAAATTTTAATGAATTTGAAAGAAATTGTATTCAGAAGTAATCTGTATGGAACTAGCAATGCGTCCATTTGTGTCCACGGACCCGCATGTGTAACTGCTCAAGACATCATCTTACCGATTTCTGTAGAAATCGTCGATAACACACAGCATATAGCTACCCTAACAGAACCAACGAATTTGTGTATTGGATTACAAATCGAGAGAAATAGAGGATATCATATAAAAACACCAAAAACCTTTCAAGACGGAAGTTATCCTATAGATGCTGTATTCATGCCTGTTCGAAATGCGAATCATAGTATTCATTCTTATGGGAATGGAAATGAAAAAGAAGAGATACTTTTTCTTGAAATATGGACAAATGGGAGTTTAACTCCTAACGAAGCACTTCATGAAGCCTCTCGAAATTTAATTGATTTATTTATTCCTTTTCTACACGCGGAAGAAGAAAACTTACATTTAGAGAACAATCGGCACAAGGTTACTTTCCCCTTTTTTACTTTTCATGATCGATTGGATAAGCTAAGGAAAACGAAAAAAGAAATTGCATTGAAATCTATTTTTATTGACCAATTAGAATTGCCTCCAAAGATCTATAATTGCCTTAAAAGTTCCAATATACATACATTATTGGACCTTTGGAATAAGAGCCACGAAGACCTTATGAAAATTGAACATTTTCACATAGAAGATGTAAAACAGATATTGGACAGTCTAGAAATAGAAAAAACATTTCACAAGCGAGTTACCGAAGAAAGAATTTGAAATGCATTGCATTTATTTCATCTTATTTTTCTTTAGTTTCTAAAAAAGATGAAATGGGTTTTGAACCCTTCACTTTAACATAATCTATATATTCCGGCAAAATCCGTAATTTAATCGAATAGATATATCTAGGGAAAATTCACTTAAAAGCGATTATTCCCTAGATACAGAATTGTGATATTTTATTTCACAATTGAATCAATTTAAAAAAGACCTAGAGTTATGGATTTATCAATAGGTAATGTTGCTCCAATACCCAACCAAAGGGCCACCACAGTACCAATCAAAAAGACAGTTGTCGCTACTGGACGACGAAATGGATTTTGAAATTTATTAACATTCTCCAAAAAGGGTACTGTTAATAATCCCGCGGGTACTGAAACCATTAAAAGAACACCTAATAACTTATTAGGGACTGTACGAAGTATTTGAAATACAGGAAAGAAATACCATTCAGGTAATATTTCTAAAGGAGTTGCGAATGGATCCGCGGGTTCACCAATCATTGATGGTTCTAGAACCGCTAAGCCTACATTACACGCAATAGTGCCTAGAATTACTACTGGAAAAATATATAAAAGATCGTTGGGCCATGCGGGTTCTCCATAATAATTATGGCCCATCCCTTTAGCCAATTTAGCTCTTAATACAGGATCATTTAAATCCGGTTTTTTTGTTATTGGGATAGGTGAATTCTTATAGATCCATCCCCCGAAAGAACCGGACATGATAATTTTGCATCATCCGGCTCGAGCAAGAATCAAAGAAACAAAATGGATCCGTATAAAAATCTATATAAAATAGATCTATATGTTATGTTAGAAAATCTATAGAGTATCCACACATATATGATTGATTTCATGTAAGACAAAATTGACCAGATTGGATTCCATTTTTCAAAATTGCAACTAGCCCTTGCAAGGAATTGAGTTCTTACAAGTAAATGCTCAATACCCAAGTAAGCTTACAAAGTTCATCATAATCAAGCGCTTTATGGGTCGTCTCAGACCGTGCAAAATTGGACTTTAGTCGAAAAATATCGAAATTTTGACATTACATACAAAGGATTTACTTGTTACTAATATAGTCTAGCCTCTGCTCTTCTTTAGACCCCTTGTTTCACTCCGATAGTATCATAAATCAGGCTGATGCAGAGGAAATGGCTGCATTTCTATACTATTAAGTAAGTAAAATAGCTAAAACAAAATCTGTCTTATCTTATTAAGTCACATCACTTATTCTAATGGATTTTACGGAGCCTGTTCATGTACGATATGATCGGGGCTGCTGATCATAGATCATAGAAAAGATTCTCTTCAAACAAACCAGCCTCTCCTCTGTATGGGGCTTTTAGGGGGTGGTTGGAACAAAGACACATTTGGTTGTGAATTCCAATGTGACAGATAAGGACATATATCTATCTGCACGGCCAAATTAATAGTTCAAGTCACACACTCCCATAATCCATTTTTTTTCGGAGAATTCCCTTCAACTATATTCTATAGTATTCTTTATTTGCTGCGACTAGTTGAAGGGAAATATCCAAATACATGTCTTATTCTTTTCAATAATCCATATTTGTAGCAATGAAATACTATTGTTCCTCCTCAAATGAGAAATATTTGATTACAAATATCTATGATATAGACTCTCTATAAAGGACCAGAAATGCCTTGCTTACGTATCATTAAAAAATGCATTAACATAAATACGGCAGTAAGAAGAGGTAATACAAAAGTGTGTAAACTATAAAAACGAGTCAAAGTGGATTGTCCCACACTAGCACTTCCGCGTAATAACTCTACTAAAGGAGATCCTATGACAGGAATAGCTTCTGGTACACCTGTTACAATTTTGACTGCCCAATAACCGATTTGGTCCCAAGGTAAGGAATAGCCAGTTACCCCAAAGGATGCGGTCAATACAGCCAGAACCACACCTGTAACCCAAGTTAATTCGCGAGGTTTTTTAAAACCGCCAGTAAGATACACACGAAATACGTGCAGGATCATCATTAGGACCATCATACTTGCCGACCACCGATGAACTGATCGGATTAACCAACCAAAATTAGCTTCAGTCATTATGTATTGAACAGAAGCAAAAGCCTCAGTAACAGTCGGACGGTAGTAAAAAGTCATAGCAAACCCCGTAGCTACTTGTACTAAAAAACAAGTAAGCGTAATTCCTCCTAGACAATAAAATATGTTGACATGAGGAGGAACATATTTACTAGTTATATCATCCGCAATCGCCTGAATCTCGAGACGTTCTTCGAACCAATCATAGACTTTATTGAGATAGGTAAACCAATAGCACTCCCCCTCTGAGAACCGTATCTGAGAATTTCATCTCGTACAGCTCAAACAAAAAACCAAAATATTCTTTTACTTGGAAGGGATAGGGAATAGAAAGTTTGAAACTTTGTAATCAACCCTTTTTCAATTCTCTTCTCTGAAGAGAAGATACGAACGAGGAAAAAGTGGAAAGCTCTTATTTGTGGTTATAATGCTAAAATATCAAGTCGGCTCATTGGCATTGGTCTTTATGTTGATCGTTACTGGCCTATTGAATCTTCTATTTACCTACTTTTTATCTTTGATTTGATTTGTTATTTTGATTTTTTTTGTATAATTTGTGTATATGTGTATAATCCAGCTTTGCTCTTGTTTTCTTTTTTATGGATAGGAATTTTCTTGTTAAGACCCTATTAATCGATTGAAACCTCAGATTCATACTAGAACCACGATGATTCAATAAAACTTCAAACTAAGTCCAAAGATTCCCTGAGTAAGAATCTTTAGATCATCATTTAGCCAACGAATAGATATAATGACTAAAAATCCAAAGAAAGTTTTGTCCTTTGTCAAAATCATAAAAAAGGTCATTTTTTGAAAAAGAAGAAACCCCTTTCAATTTAGAACTTATAACTCTTTGGAAAATTTTGAGCATTCCGGTCACGGGGTCTTAATATTAAGTATGAATCATAGTTATTGTGATCTATTTCATATATTCCGTGCTCCAGATACTAGAATAAATATCCGACGGGGTAAAACCATCTATGTCTATCAAGATGACAGACCTGTTTTCTGTACTATTAATAGGATCAATTATAACAAGTCACACACTCATATTCCGGAAATACAGAAAGAAAGAAATTCCACGATCGAACTACCAATAAAAAGATAATGGGATAAAAATACGAAACCTAAATGGTATTGAAAAACTAAGAATTCAACTTTCTTGTGAATCTAATTCATTGAAATTCCGTCCAGTAACACGGAAGAATTATAAATTTCCAAAATAATAGATAGGAATACTGCAAAGAGAGCCATTGCAACACCCATCAAAGGCGTAGTTCCCCACCCAGGAGCTACTTTACCATATTCTGAATTCAAGGGTTTCAATAAATCCCCTACAATAGTTCGTCTTGGTCCAGATCTAGAACCACCCTCAACGGTTTGTGTAGCCATAAATACTATTTTGTAGTCATTGAGATCTGTTGACTTTGTATACCATTCCGTTGTAAATAAACGATCTTATCATAGATCCATTTTAGTCTTGAACTTATATAATAATGGAAACAGCAACCCTAGTCGCCATCTCTATATCTGGTTTACTTGTAAGTTTTACTGGGTATGCCTTATATACTGCTTTTGGGCAACCCTCTCAACAATTAAGAGATCCATTCGAAGAACACGGGGACTAGTCGAAGTAATGAGCCTCCCAACATAACATTTGGAGGCTCATTACTTCAATTGATATAATGAAAAATTATTTCTTAGTTGGAACTTTAGGCGGTTCTCGAAAAAAGATAGCGAAAAAAATTATCCCTAGAGTCGAGACTAAGAGGAATGTATAAACCAATGCTTCCATAAATTAGATCGTGCTTTACAATTATAGCTTCCATACCTGTTTATCGGGGATTATCCCCCCATAAAAGAAAGAGCAAGAGTCAAAGAAAAGATTCCAATTACTATTTCTCCATTAACCTACCTATACCTATGTCAAATAATAATAAAGAAAAAGATAAAAAAGAAATCTTGTATTAGACTACTTGTCTTCTTGTAGTTGGATCTCCAAGTTTTTGGAATGTTCCAAATTCCACTTGAGCATCCAAATCCGGGTCAATACCAGCAAAAACATCTCTGAACAAGGTTCTAGCACCATGCCAAATGTGTCCGAAGAAGAAGAGCAGAGCAAAAGAAGCATGTCCAAAAGTAAACCAACCCCTTGGACTGCTACGAAAAACCCCATCAGATTTCAAAGTAGCACGATCTAATTCAAAAATTTCACCTAATTGAGCGCGTCTAGCATATTTTTTCACAGTAGCAGGATCGCTATAACTAACTCCATTAAGTTCGCCACCATAGAACTCAACAGTTACACCTACTTGTTCGACACTATACTTCGATTCTGCCCTTCGAAAAGGAACGTCGGCCCTAACAATTCCGTCTCCATCTACCAAAACAACCGGAAATGTTTCAAAAAAAGTAGGCATACGGCGTACAAAAAGTTCACGCCCTTCTTTATCTCTAAAGATAGGATGTCCTAACCACCCAACAGCTATTCCATCTCCGTTGTCCATTGAGCCCGCTCTGAATAATCCCCCTTTTGCTGGATTATTACCGATGTAATCATAAAAAGCTAATTTTTCGGGAATTTTAGACCAAGCTTCTGATAAACTTTGATTTTTGGCTAGTCCAGCGCCAACTCTTCGATATATTTCTTGCTGGAAGTATCCCTGATCCCATTGATAACGAGTGGGACCAAATAGTTCGATAGGGGTAGTTGCTGAACCATACCACATAGTTCCAGCAACAACAAAAGCTGCAAAAAAGACAGCTGCGATACTACTGGAAAGAACGGTTTCAATATTGCCCATACGTAATCCTTTGTATAGACGTTGGGGTGGGCGCACACTAAGATGAAATAAGCCCGCTAATATGCCTAAAGTACCCGCTGCAATATGATGAGAGGCTATTCCTCCCGGAACAAAAGGATCAAAACCTTCTACACCCCACGATGGATTTACAGATTGTACCTTTCCAGTTAGTCCATAAGGATCGGACACCCATATTCCAGGACCATACAATCCTGTTACATGAAATGCGCCAAAACCAAAGCAAGCCACTCCTGAAAGAAATAAATGAATTCCAAAAATCTTGGGTAAATCTAAAGAGGGTTTTCCCGTACGTTCATCACAAAATATTTCTAAATCCCAATACACCCAATGCCAGATAGCTGCCAAGAAGCACAAGCCAGAAAACACAATATGTGCACCGGCCACACCTTCGTAACTCCAAATACCCGGATTCGTTATAGTTCCTCCTGTAATACTCCAACCGCCCCATGAATTGGTTATTCCTAAACGAGTCATAAAGGGTATAACGAACATACCTTGTCTCCACATTGGATCAAGAACGGGATCAGAGGGATCAAAAACTGCTAATTCATATAGAGCCATCGAACCGGCCCAACCAGCAACCAAAGCTGTATGCATTATATGGACAGAAAGCAAACGACCGGGATCATTCAATACGACAGTATGAACACGATACCAAGGCAAACCCATGGAAATACCCCTTTATCAACGAAAAATAGACACTATGTAACTTTATTGCATTGGAAAAAACTATGCGATGGACCTCCCCCTTTCCGTGTATTATCTCGGAGAAAGGATTCATATTTGTTCGATTCTTTTTTTTAGGAAAAATGGAACAATTCGGTTCGTAGGAACAAAGAGAAGCAGATCTATTCTATACCCGATAAGTACCAATATGCAATGGGGTTGATCTCGTTTTCTATGAACAAATTCATACATATTTGTTAATCATTCAAAAGAACTATTCGTAAGAATTTTGATCAATCTATGAATAAAATATGATAAAAGACAGTATTGTTAAGACAATAAACGCATTGTTACGCTTCCACATCAAAGTCAAATATAGTACTGAATTTTTTTCTTTCATTTTATGCCTATTGGTGTTCCAAAAGTACCTTTTCGAAGTCCTGGAGAGGAAGATGCCTCTTGGGTTGACGTATAGTGCGACTTGTCAGATATATTGGGTCATATGGGATTTCCCCGTTCTCTCCCAAAATTGAGATATCCTCTGTTTCGCCCAAGAAAGATTGAATTATTAATAATTTGGAGCGTGAAGTGCAATTAGATATTTTTTTGAGGAGTATTCAAATTAATATTATCGATTAGAATAATTTCAGAATTTATGGTTGGATTAGTTGGAACAAGAAAATTAAGTATTCAGGCTCCGTTTAGAAAAAGTTTAGAAAAAAACCTAATGGCAATCTATTTATGATTACTACTACTTATATCCATAGATGATCAAAGATATTTTTCTAATAATATTAATAAAGTAATCTCGAACTTTTCACTTTGATTTTAATCTAATCAAGCGAGGAAAGAAATATAATAAATACGTCTAATATTTGGCATTGACAGAAGACATGAAATGAATTGAAAAAGAAGTAAGTAAGTCATAAGAAAAAGACGTAGTATTAGTGCCATTTGTTCTATATATGCAAATCAAAATTGGGCATATTTTTACTCGGAGTAGAGCCTAAACCTAAAAGAATTAAAAAGGCCCATTCAAGAACAAGAAAATAACATCGTGATTTGGATTAGATCTCGATGAAACAATACATCAATGAGAAGTTAGTTTGATAAGTTTAATGGATTTTTTTGTAGAGGGAAACGATCCTTCTTGAAAAATGGAAGAATAAAGACGTTTCATTAATAAATTTTAGAATTTCTAAAATTAGATTAAGGATCCGCTATCAAAAACAAAAAAAAAGGGGGGGGGGGGGAATCTACACATTGATTCTTTTTTTCGCAATTTTTGTTGAACCGTATGCATCAAAAGGTGCATGTACGGCTCGTAAGGGATACAAATTTTATCCTAATCAACCGACTTTATCGAGAAAGATTACTTTTTTTAGGCCAAGAGGTTGATAGTGAGATCTCGAATCAACTGATTGGTCTTATGGTATATCTGAGTATAGAGAATAATAACAAGGATCTTTATTTGTTTATAAACTCTCCTGGCGGATGGGTAATCCCCGGAGTAGCTATTTATGATACTATGCAATTTGTTCAACCTGATGTACATACAATATGCATGGGATTAGCCGCTTCAATGGGATCTTTTATCCTGGTCGGCGGAGAAATTACCAAACGTCTAGCATTCCCTCACGCTTGGCGCCAATGAGTTTTTTAAGAAAAAAAAAAAGACTATGCCTTCGCCATATGAAATAGGAATCTAAAGTAATAATAGCATGGCACTTCAAATTCGATATAAGAAATTTTTTTTTTTCAAAACATTCAATTATATATCGAAAGAGTAGTATGAAATTACTAGGATTAATAGGAAGGGTCTTCCCGATTTTCTCTTATCTATCGGGGCCCATTTCAGCGTCGCAAACTTTTTTGTTTTCACACCGGAAGACTTTTAACGATATTTATGGTATTGTTATCAAAGAGTACGAAAAAAAGAAAAAAACTTTGGGATTGCTGAATCACAGACAAGATAAATATATAAAAAGCAACGGAGCCATCATAGTATTTTTTTTTAACTACTCCGAAAGGAAGGATGGTAATTGGACATTTGCCGATCTCAATCTCATAAACCCTATATTTTTTTATATAAAAATTTTGTATTTCTTTGATGGAAGGAAGGTAAAAGTCAATTCCATTCTAGAGCCGTATGCAATGCATAAAGGATGCCCGTACGGTTGCTCCATTCTATCTTTATATTTTTTCTTTATCTCTTCCCCTCTCATCATGCGAGATAGAGGAACCATTTATTACATCATCAGGGTAATGATACATCAACCTGCGAGTTCGTTTTATGAGGCACAAACGGGAGAATTTGTCCTGGAAGCCGAAGAACTACTGAAACTGCGAGAAACCATCACAAGGGTTTATGTACAAAGAACGGGCAAACCATTATGGGTTGTATCCGAAGATATGGAAAGGGATGTTTTTATGTCAGCAACAGAAGCCCAAGCTCATGGAATTGTTGATCTTGTAGCAGTTGAATAAAAATAGCATCAAAAGAGCAGTAGCCATAAGTTTAAGCAAATCGACTATTTGATATTTTTTTTTATTATTACCGGGTTAAATAATCTTTTATTCATCTATTAAATGAAGAAGTAATTCATAATCAGCCGGTTAGGATCGATCTAAACCAGCCCATTCATTATGTATACGATTCAACATGCCAACTATTAAACAACTTATTAGAAACACAAGACAGCCAATCAGAAATGTAATGAGATCCCCCGCTCTTGGGGGATGTCCTCAGCGACGAGGAACATGTACTAGGGTGTATGTGTGACTCGTTCAGATCCATTGCTGGTAGAAAATCAAGGAATTTTCCATTATCAACGATTAGTACTAGATGAATATATAAGAGAAAATGGAAGGAAAAAGTACGTTCACTATCTAAAACTAAAAAAAAACAAAGATCTATTATATTCTTCCATTGGATATGAAATTTATGGTTTGCGTTGGTGCAAATCTAATCAATTCAATTTAGAATTGAAGATGATAAAAAATTCCTCATTGGGAACAAATGGTTATCCATTAAGCGAGGAAATACTATTTTCAAAGCCCAATCTTATGCCTCTATTCTTTCAAAAACGGACTAAGAGGGTCAGCTAACCAGCTAATATTCATAATGAAATATCGTTACTGTATAGGTGGATCTCATTGTGAAAGACCTATTACTAGATCATGGGTAGAGCAAAAGAATGTGAACTGTACAAGTTAGCAATAGCATTCATTAAATGAAGTAAAGAAATGAAGTCTAAGGGCTCCGGTGTATAGAAAGGACCTCACCGTTTAAGACATAACCATAGAAACGATGGAACCCACGATTTCTTTATTCATTTCTATTTATTCTTTTTTTTCTGTTTCCTTTTTTTGATACCTAGTATTAATACAATTTATTATTTTGAGGGTCTATAAAAAAAGAAAAATCGTGGTCGGGAAGGTTATAGTAGCAAAAGCCATTGGAATTCTTATTTTATACATTGGAAGAATCCGTGTTGTTATTAATAAACTAGGAAAGAGGAAAAGAATAACTGAAAGAAAGGAAATCCATTAGTTATTCATTAAGGTTTCATTTATTCAATGACCAGAATATTCAATGACCAGAATTAGACGAGGATATATAGCTCGGAGACGTCGAACAAAAATTCGTTTATTTGCATCAAGCTTTCATGGGGCTCGTTCTAGACTTACTCGAACAATTATTCAACAGAAAATCAGAGCTTTAGTTTCGTCTCATCGAGATAGAGATAGACAAAAGAGAGATTTTCGTCGTTTGTGGATCACTCGGATAAATGCAGTAATTCGAGAGAACGTGGTATCCTATAGTTATAGTATACTGATGCAAAATCTGTACAAGAGGCAGTTGCTTTTTAATCGTAAAATACTTGCACAAATAGCTATATTAAATAGGAATTGTCTTTATATGATTTCTAATGAGATCATAACAAAATAAATAAAAAAAAAAAAGAAAAATGGTAAAGAATCCGTTAGAATATTTAAAAAGGAATTTGCTGGAGTGGAGAATGAACTCCAGGAAGGTAGAGTATAAATTAGTATGATAAAGTCGCTCAAAATAAAATGAACGAACACGTTGAATGAATATCCGATACAAAAAGATTTCTTCTTCGCCGATTCTTGTTTTTTTTCTTACGATATGAGCCAATCCAATTCAGATTGGATTCTCTCATTTTTTGACCAAAACATCAATTCGTGTTTGAATTTGAGTTTTCGGATTTGAAGTTGGATTCAATTGAAGAGTAAAGTAAGCCTACTGTCTTTTTTATTTATTTCTGGTTCTAAGACCAGTTGCTCTGGTGGTCGACTCACTTCTTTCAAATTGTTTCTCATTATTAAGAAAAGGTAACAAAGATAAAATACGAGCTTGTTTTATAGCAATAGTAATTAATCGTTGTTGTTTTAAGGTCAATCTATTCACCCGTCTGGATAATATTTTTCCTTGTTCACTAATAAATCGACTAATTAAACTCATGTTTCTATAATCAATTTGATCCCCCGATTGGATCGGGGGCAAACGCCTACGAAAAGATCGTTTGGATTTCAGAAAGAGTCGCTTGGATTTTTCCATGGTTTGCTTATTCCTTATCCCGAAAATCCTATTTCGATCTGATCCCAAATCATTTCGAATTCAAAATAGGATTTGGCTTTTTTTTTGAAGTTACTTTTTGTTAGTTAGTTAAATTATGTTAACTTAGCTAGAATATATAGGGTCTCTATAATTATAGAATATGTCCTTCTTTGTGTTCCTTGTAAGAGTGATACACAGGCACTTGATTCTATTTATTTCTTTATCTCCCCGTGAATCATATGTTTGTAACAATAGGGACAGAATTTTCTCAATTCCAATCGACTAGGCGTATTGTGTCGATTCTTTTGAGTAATATATCTGGAAATACCCCTTGATTCCTTATTAAGACCATTTCGAACACAATTGGTACATTCCAAAATAACCGTTACTCGGACATCTTTCCCCTTGGCCATGAACCTCCTTTGAGTTTTTGATTCAACCAACTCTTCCATTTTCCATTTTCTGATCCGGAAGAGAAAATAAAAGGAAAAATAAATAAAAAAAAGGTTGCTAACTCGAAATTATGAAAGATTTCGTTGCAATCACAATATAGTAAGTAATATTTCATACAATATCTTGTATGATATTCTTGCTGTAGACACATTTCCATTTCCGTTATTCTCACTATATTTTTTTTGATAAATGGAATTGGAGACTGAACCCGAATTTCTCCGAGGTTGAATCCACTTTTTTATTTCTCTTTGCTCCTTTCTTTATTTTGTATCTAATTCTATTTTAGATAATCTAAAAATTTAGATAATGTAAAAAAAAAGAGGGGGGGTTAGTCACAGATCTTTTGATTTTATCTCGAATCTTCTTCACCCCTTCCCATGTTACTAACTAGAATGAAAAAAAAGGAAATGTCAACGCATCGGGGAATAAACGATTGATCTCTATCAATAGACCTGCTAAAGCCCCGAACCATAGAGTACTTAGTACCGGTGCCACGGAAAGATATGTTTTTAGATCTCGCATTTCAAATCCTCCTTCTTTATTATAATGTCTAAAGGTAATACATATGTGATCAGATGTATATGTAAGTAGTTAAGGGTCCTTTATATTTGTACAAAGGAATTCCTAATTCCAATTAAAAACTACAAGAATTCGGTAGATAAGAGATTCTCTTTTTCTTAAAACCGAAGAATCCGTCCCTTCCCCCCGAGCATTCACAAAACTCTTTTTTTAGTTATTTTATAGGATGGGTTTTTTTATATTCTATGTATATAAGTCTCATATAATATATATTATTATATTATATGAGACTTATATAAGATCAAAAATAAATAAATGGCAAGATAAATTGTGTATATCAATGAATAAAATACGGATTTTGAAAACAAGACAGAGATTCTCTACAATGACACAGTAGACTCATTGAAAGGGGTGTAGCGCAGCTTGGTAGCGCGTTTGTTTTGGGTACAAAATGTCACGGGTTCAAATCCTGTCATCCCTACCTATTACTTCTCCTATGAGCAGTAACGAGGGATCAATTGAAATCAATTCAAATCGGGCATATATTTATTTTATACATTCATTTTATTTATACTATCATATTCTATATGATAGTATATGCATCCAAAATAAGATGGATTGGGGTTACAAAAAAATCCTCTTCTTTACAGTACAGTTTTAGTTAGCTATTGCGATAAGAAGATAAGAAAGCGCTCTTAGTTCAGTTCGGTAGAACGTGGGTCTCCAAAACCCGATGTCGTAGGTTCAAATCCTACAGAGCGTGATTCCGGTCTTGATTAGGCTGAAAATTAGACTCAAATAATTGCACAGAATGTTAATCTGAATTTGACCTCCTCTCTTCTTTAATCCAG